TGGTATTTTTTTTTTCTTTTGAACTTATTATTATGGATTATGCAATGGAGCTTTTTTTTTTTTCTTATTTACTAGTTCAAAATGTAAAATAGACAAAATCCTAAAAATTTAAAAAAATCCAGCACAAGCAAAGAATAATAAAAATCTTTTTTTTTTTATTCTTCACGTCCTGGATTACGTCCTGGATCGTTAGATAGGAATCCGAAAATGAAAAGAGAAACAAAAAAGATCACTACCGTGTAAACAAATAGTTTTAGAGTAAGCATTAAAAAATCTCCAAGATAATTAAAAAAGACAGAGAAAGAGAATAGATTCTCTTATATTACACATTATGTTTCTTTTGATACTAAGTTTATAATAAATGAAGTGATTTCGAGGAAATATAAAAAAATTAGGAAATTTATTTGTAGTAAGAGTCGAGCCTTTTACCACCATTACCAATAATTCCTATTATCAAAAATGATCTTTCATATCCCCAATCTGGGTATTGGTGGTGGACTCAAATCTAATAATAGGATTGGTATTTCTCAATGGAAAAAACGGAAATGATGAGATGGTCCGGATTTTTTTTCTATCAAAAAATTTCAATATTGGAATCGAAGATTCACACTGTAAGACTTATCTGATCTTATAAATTGTTAAAATGTTTGAATTTTTGTTTTCGAATAAATTCTTAATTTTTTAGGACATTATTTAAATTAAGGATCTCACCGAAAACTTACAGCAGCTTGCCAAACAAAAGCTAAGAGAAAAAAGAATAAGGGTATTACTGGCATAATATCTACAATTGGATTCAAAAAAGCGTAGGCTTCCGGCAATTTCGCCAAGAAAAAAATACTTGAATAAAGGGCAGAGTGAATACAAATACAGACCAAACTAAAGATATTTAGCATAACAAACATTTTGTTCTTTAAGAAAATTAATTGTATTTTTGCTTTTTTTTGAATTAGAATTCTAATTTTTATTGTATTTTTTTTTATTATGTATATATGTAGTATATATATGTATAATTTATATGTATAATTTTGATAATTTTGATTCTAATTTTTTAAGAATTATATATTCTATATTCTAAATAAATTATAAATAATTATATACTCTAAAATATAAGAAAATATATATTAATAATAATTATAATATAAAATAGATACTCTCAAAATAAAAGAATTATATATATAATTATATATATATATACTCACAAAAAAAAATAATTATATATATAATTATATATATATAATTAATAGGAATAAATATAATAATATATATTCTAAGAATATATATTATTTTATATATAAATATATATAAATTCTATATTTATATATATAAATAAAATAATAATATATAAAATAATTCAAATAAAAAATAAAAAAATCTTAATATAATAATTAAAATAATAAATAATTTAAATATTGAATTACATATTCATATTGAATAAATATTTATTATTATTATTAGTACTATTTTGATTAATATTTTTGATATTAATGAATATTCATTAATATTAATAAATGAGTAAAACTAAAAAAAATGAATCAAATAAGATCAGACCCTCCAAAATACTTCTTTGATTTGAACTTATCCAGTTCAAAATATTTTCATTCTTAAATAAAAAATAGAAGAAATCATACTTTCATACAATATCTTAATTGAATTCTACGGAATGATCAATAAATTCAGTTTAATTCTATATCTACGCATATCAAAATCCTAACAACAATTTATTCTATAGAAATCTTTGAACTGGAATTGACGAACAACCAATACCAATAATAGTGTTTATTAGTCTCGAATTGAAAAAAAAATGGGGCGTGGCCAAGCGGTAAGGCAACGGGTTTTGGTCCCGCTATTCGGAGGTTCGAATCCTTCCGTCCCAGAACATATCCATTCATGATGTATATCATATTTGAATACAAATTTTATATCAGAATAAAGATTACCCTTTCTTTTTTTTAATCATTCGTCTCTAATCTAAATCGAGTCGCGTTTGAATCTACATCTTCAAAAGCGACTCGATTTTTTTCTTTTTTTTTTTATTGTAATCATTCTGTAGAATTGTATAATAAATATATATTTATTATTATTTCATATTATTATTTCATATTGATTTCTATTTTTTTTTTTCGAATATTTTTTTTTAAGAAATTCATTTTTTATATTTTATAAACTATCAAAATACAATAGAAAATTTATTCATACAATATCGAGTTAATTTTCATTTTTTTTTATACTTCTTTACTTTAAAAATTGTCGTGTTATATAGAAGGAAAACCTAAAAGTAAAAAGTATAGATTATTATGTACCGATTGAATCAATGACTATTCACGATTTCATAATTGAATCACTTACATACCGGATCCAAGCTAAAGGAATGTTATGGTAAAACTTCGTTTGAAACGATGTGGCAAAAAGCAACGTGCGACTTGAAAGACACGATTCGATTAGCTGTGGATTCTTACATCCGCCATTTTTCTAGTATTTCTAGTATATAGAAATCGGGGTGCTCTTGGCTCGACATCGTTTGTTCTGGTCCACTAGAACTCATTGTTTGAGGGACGGGAGAGGGATTGATGATGTAAATAGTACATGATGGAGCTCGAGTTGATTCATTTCTTAGGGGCAAGTATCTAAGGTTAGTGAAAATTAATAAGTTAGAGTAACTTCGTAAGTATATTTTTGGTAGAGAAATCGAAAGGATCCAATTCGAGCAAGGTTCAAAAAAAGTTAAATTTGTTGAAGTGGGAATCAACCTTCTATTTGTACGATTCTTTGAGAGAAAGAAAAAAATGGTATGTTGCTGCCATTTTTGAAACGATTAAAGATCCACGAAGTAATGTCTAAACCCAATGATTCAAGGAAAAGCTAAAAGATTCTGGAACAAGTAAATACCATTTTCAAATTGTCTCAATAATTCTATTAGAATGAAGAAAAAAAATAGATTCGAAAGAAGGACAGGCAAGAAAGGGGGTAGAGACCGCTCAATAAATGAAATACCTAAAGGCTTTGTTTTCCTTTGAGTTATTTGAGAATTATCCAATTTGAGTTATGAGATTTCGAATACGAGGAGTTATTTTTTTTTTTTCAGAAAGAAAAAAAATACTTAAATCGTAGTCTAATTGATTTGATGATTTTATTGATCTATTTGAGATAATAATTTTATACATAGAATAGACGTAATTTTGAATTTTCTCGAGCCGTACGAGGAGAAAACTTCTTATACGTTTCTAGGGGGGGTGTATTGTTCATCTATATCTATCCCAATGAGCTGTTTATCGAATCGTTGCAATTGATGTTCGATCCCGAAGAGAGGGAAGAGATATTCGCAAAGTGGGTTTTTATGATCCAATAAAGAATCAAACCTATTTAAATATTCCGGTTATTCTATATTTCCTTGAACAAGGCGCTCAACCTACAGGAACTGTTCAGGATATTTCAAAAAAGGCAGGTGTTTTTATCTAACTTTGTCCTAATCAACAAACGAAATTCAATTAATGAAAAAAAAAAGGGTGTGGATGACTTGTATATAGATTTATAGAACTCTTTTCTCTTTTATCCCCCCGCTCTCTTGTTCTATTCATACCTCATTTTTGATTTCTTGTTGTTGACATAGAATGCTCTTTTCTATATTCAACTTTTCTATATTCAAAAAAATGGATTTTTATCGCTCTTCAAAATAAAATGAAAAAAGGATATAGGTAGAAGATATAATATAGAAAAAAAGCAAATGAATAATCACTAAATGAAATAATTGGGTCTATAAATACATTACCCCCGATGAGGTGATTTTTTTCTTTATTTATTCATTATTATTTATTCATAAAAAAAAGAAATTTTTTTTATTTTATTTTTAGAATATGGAATATTTAGAATATTCAATATATATAGAATTAAAAAAAAAATTCCAGCACATCTAGTGACATATATATATAGTGAAAAGAGATATAGTGAAAGAATACTCCAGGTTCTCACGAAAAAGATTCTTTTTTTGAATACCCACTCGCTCGTTATTATTATCAGTTACTAATCCTAGTGACTGGATTTAGATATTTATTCTTTTTTTTTTCATTTAGATATTTATTTGTATTTGATAGTAACTAAATAAGATCAGATATAATATTTAAAATAGAATATTTATACGATTTTTCATCAAATGACTATTCATCTATTGTATTTTCATGTAAATAGAGGAAAAAAAGACTCTATGGAAAAATGGTCTTTCAATTCTATATTGTTTAATAGAGAGTTAGAATACAGGTGTGGCTTAAGTAAATCAATGGATAGTTTTGATCCTATTGAAAATACCAGTGTAAGTGAAGAACTCCTAATTTTAAATGATATGGATCAAAACATTTATAGTTGGAATGATAGTGACAATTCTAGTTACAGTAATGTTGATTATTTAATAGGTGTCAGGAACATCCAGAATTTTCTATCTGATAAAACTTTTTTAGTTAGAGATAGTAAGAGGAACAGTTATTCCATATATTTTGATATTGAAAATCAAATTTTGGAGATTGACAATGATCATTCTTTTATAAGTGAATCCGAAAGTTTTTTTTCTAGTTATAAGAATTCTAGCTATCTGAATAATGTCTCTAAGAGTGATGATGATGATTATATGTATGATAGTCAATCTAGTTGGAATAATAACATTAATAGTTGCATTGAGAGTTATCTTCGTTCTCAAATCTGTATTGATAGTTACATTTTAGGTGATAGTGACAAATACAATGATAATTACTTTTATAGTTACATTTGTGGTAAGGGCAGAAATAGTAGTGAAAGCGAGAGTTCTAGTTCTAGTATAATAACTAGCACGAATTATACAAATGATAGTTATTTCACTAGAAGAGAAAGTTCGAAAAATATCGATGAAACTAAAAAGTACAAGCATTTGTGGATTGAATGCGAAAATTGTTACGGATTAAATTATAAGAAATTTTTAAAATCAAAAATGAATATTTGTGAACACTGTGGATATCATTTGAAAATGAGCAGTTCAGATAGAATCGAACTTTCGATTGATCCAGGTACTTGGAATCCTATGGATGAAGACATGATCTCTCTGGATCCCATTCAATTTCATTCGGAAGAGGAACCTTATAAAGATCGTATTGATTCTTATCAAAGAAAGACAGGATTAACTGAGGCTGTTCAAACAGGCACAGGTCAACTAAACGGTATTCCTGTAGCAATTGGTATTATGGATTTTCAGTTTATGGGGGGTAGTATGGGATCCGTAGTAGGTGAGAAAATCACTCGTTTGGTCGAATATGCTACCAATCAACTTTTACCTCTTATTCTAGTATGTGCATCAGGAGGAGCACGTATGCAAGAAGGAAGTTTGAGCTTGATGCAAATGGCTAAAATCTCTTCTGCTTTACATGATTATCAAACAAATAAAAAGTTATTCTATGTATCGATCCTTACATCTCCTACTACTGGTGGGGTGACAGCTAGTTTTGGCATGTTAGGAGATATCATTATTGCAGAACCAAATGCTTACATTGCATTTGCGGGTAAAAGAGTTATTGAACAAACGTTGAATAAGGCAATACCCGATGGTTCACAAGCGGCTGAATATTTATTCCATAAGGGTTTATTTGATTCAATCGTACCACGTAATCCTTTAAAGGGGGTTCTGAGTGAGTTATTTCAGCTGCACGCTTTCTTTTCTTTGACGAAAAATGAAAAAAAAAGTAGAGCCTAAAATTTTTTTTTATTCTTTTTTTTTGTGTTGTGGCGAGTGAGTAGTTATTTAGTTTCTAGGAATCAAATATAAGAATCAGAGTCAAAATCCAAAGAAAAAGAAATTCATTTTTTTTGATAAGATTTAACTGCAGAAAGAATCATGTGGATAATTTTATTTACTGATATTTCTGATTAGGAATTAAAAAACCTATAAAAAATAAAAAAAAAGGAATTATTTCTTCCGCGAAATTGGACAAGAGACATCATGTCCCCCTTTTTACTTAAAATAAAATCGGACTCATATTATATATTATAATATAACGAATTTTTAAAGAATTTGTAAGAAAAAACTCTTTTTTTTTTTTTCATTTTTGAACTTCAATCAATTTTGAGACAAAAATAAAATTAGAATACACAAGAGCAAAGTAATAAGATAATAAAAGAATAGAATAATACTTTAATACTAAGAATAATAAAAAGGTGTATTATCATACATATGTTTCTTGTAGAAATAGAAGGCGAAATCAATCCATTTATTTAGTTCTACATTCCTTATATTTATTATTAGATTCTATTTGTGCTTTTGATTCTATTTTTTATTACTATTATATTCTTTATTCTTTTTTATTTTATTATTGATTTATTCTATACTCATTCTATATAGTGAATATATTGAATATATATTATATATACATATTCTATATACTCAATATATATTAGTATATATTTCTCTATATTTATTATTCTATATATATTCACTTAACTATACTTAGTATAATTTTTCAAATATACTTAGTATAAGTATATATGAATTCTAGTGATTATAGACTATCTTTCTAACAATATAAATAAGAATGAAAAAAAATATGAAATTAATATAACAATAATCAAAAAAATAACAGGTACAAATATTAAATTGAGGTACCCATTCTATGATAAACTTACCCTCCATTTTTGTGCCTTTAGTGGGCCTAGTATTTCCGGCAATTGCAATGGCTTCTTTATTTCTTCATGTTCAAAAAAGCAAGATTTTTTAGATACGGACAGTAGGGACAAATCTTATATTTTTTTTTTAGATCGGGAAGCAATTCGATGAATTACTCCTAAGGGTTTACATCAAAATATATAGTGCTAGTTGATGAAAGTTACTTCGGAAACAAAGTAAAGTAAAATTCATTTGCTTGGTTTTTTTTATTCTCCCAATTCCCATAAAATAGAACTGGATCTAATATGAGTTGGCGATCAGAACGTATATGGATAGAACTTATAACGGGGTCTCGAAAAACAAGCAATTTCTGCTGGGCCTTTATCCTTTTTTTAGGTTCATTAGGGTTCTTATTGGTTGGAACTTCCAGTTATCTTGGTAGGAATTTGTTATCTTTATTTCCGTCTCAGCAAATTCTTTTTTTTCCACAAGGGATTGTGATGTCTTTCTATGGAATCGCGGGTCTCTTTATTAGTTCTTATTTGTGGTGTACAATTTTGTGGAATGTGGGTAGTGGTTATGATCGATTCGATAGAAACGAGGGAATAGTGTGTATTTTTCGTTGCGGATTTCCTGGAAAAAATCGTCGTATTTTTCTCCGATTCCTTATGAAAGATATTCAGTCCATCAGAATAGAGGTTAAAGAGGGTATTTATACTCGTCGTGTCCTTTATATGGAAATCATAGGACAGGGGGCCATTCCCTTGACTCGTATTGACGAGAATTTGACTCCACAAGAAATGGAACAAAAAGCTGCAGAATTGGCCTATTTTTTGCGTGTACCAATTGAAGTATTTTGAAAAAAAAACGAACTGAAAAAAGAATGCTTTCTTAGGGAAAATAAAATTGATTTCGAAATTTTTCGATTTTTATTTTATAGATTATAGAAGGGGCGTTCTTTGGTTTCGAAATTCAACTAATATTCATTATTCGAAGTGCTCTTTCCTGTATTCATCAAAAGGGGTAATTCCTTAGCAATTTATTTATCTCTTTTAAAAATTTTTTTTCTTCATTCGAATTGGCAGTGGATTCTTTCGCTTTCTTATTCGATTTCTGTATTCTTTCGAAATTCAAGGCAAGGACTAACTCCCGAATTGAAAATAAAAAAACGCGGGAATAGATTATAGATTTATATAGAAGCTCTATGACTTGTAATAGAACTTATGCTTGATAGAAAGATTATTATCATATAGAGTTGACGAATGAGGTGAAGATGAGTTCATTAAAGACGAAAAATGGCAAAAAAGAAAACATTCATTCCCCTTCTATATCTTACGTCTATAGTCTTTTTTCCCTGGTGCATCTCTTTCACATTTAAGAAAAGTATGGACTCTTGGTTTACTAATTGGTGGAATACTAGGCAATCCGAAATTTTATTGAATATCATTCAAGAAAAGAGTATTCTAAAAAAATTCATAGAATTCGAGGAACTGTTCCTCTTGGATGAAATGCTAAAGGAATACCCGGAAACACGTCTACAAAACCTTCGTACCGGAATCTACAAAGAAACCATCCAATTGATCAAGACGCACAACGAAGATCGTATCCATACGATTTTGCACTTCTCGACAAATATAATATGTTTCCTTATTCTAAGCGGTTATTCTATTCTAGGTAATCGAGAACTTATTATTCTTAACTCTTGGGTTCAAGAATTCCTATATAACTTAAGTGACACAATAAAAGCTTTTTCTATTCTTTTATTAACTGATTTATGTATAGGATTCCATTCGACCCATGGTTGGGAACTAATGATTGGTTCTGTCTATAACGATTTTGGATTTGCTCAGAATGATCAAATTATATCTGGTCTTGTTTCCACTTTTCCAGTCATTTTAGATACAATTTTCAAATATTGGATTTTTCGTTATTTAAATCGCGTATCTCCGTCACTTGTAGTGATTTATCATTCCATGAATGACTGAAAAAACGATCCACTAATCCAATTATAAAGTTTGTTATTTTGTATTGTATAAAATTGTATAAAAGAGAAACATTAAAAAATCAATTTTTTTTTTTCTTTCTACCCCCCCCCCAAGGGATTTTTTCTATATTCCAGTAGAATTATTTCAGTAAATAGCAGAATCATGGATAGGGAACTATGCAAGTAACCTACCTAATCTTATTGTAGAAATTTTCAGGATAAATGATTAGACCATGCAAACTAGAAATGCTTTTTCTTGGATAAAGAAAGAGATTACTCGATCTATTTCCGTATCGCTCATGATATATATAATAACTCGAGCACCCATTTCAAATGCATATCCCATTTTTGCACAGCAGGGTTATGAAAATCCGCGAGAAGCAACTGGTCGTATTGTATGTGCCAATTGCCATTTAGCTAATAAACCTGTGGATATTGAGGTTCCGCAAACGGTACTTCCCGATACTGTATTTGAAGCAGTTGTTCGGATTCCTTATGATATGCAAGTGAAACAAGTTCTTGCTAATGGGAAAAAGGGGGCTTTGAATGTGGGGGCTGTTCTTATTTTACCGGAGGGTTTTGAATTGGCCCCCCCCGAGCGTATTTCGCCTGAGATTAAAGAAAAGATAGGTAATCTGTCTTTTCAAAGTTATCGTCCCACAAAAAAAAATATTATTGTGGTAGGCCCTGTTCCTGGCAAGAAATATAGTGAAATCACCTTTCCTATTCTTTCCCCAGATCCCGCTACTAAGAGAGATGTTCACTTCTTAAAATATCCTATATACGTAGGCGGGAACAGGGGAAGGGGTCAGATTTATCTCGACGGGAGCAAGAGTAATAATAATGTTTATAATGCTACAGCAGCGGGTATAGTAAACAAAATCATACGAAAAGAAAAAGGAGGATATGAAATCACTATAGTGGATGCATCGGATGGACGTGAAGTGATTGATATTATACCTCCAGGACCAGAACTTCTTGTTTCAGAGGGTGAATCTATCAAACTTGATCAACCATTAACGAGTAATCCTAATGTGGGTGGATTTGGTCAGGGGGATGCGGAAATAGTACTTCAAGATCCGTTACGTGTCCAAGGTCTCTTGTTCTTCTTGGCATCCATTATTTTGGCACAAATCTTTTTGGTTCTTAAAAAGAAACAATTTGAGAAGGTTCAATTGTCCGAAATGAATTTTTAGGTCCGCGGATTTATCAACATATTAAGCTCGTAAAAAGAACTCCATTTTTGTTGATAATTTATGTAATTCTATTCTGTTTAATAAAAAAATTATGAAAAGACCTTTGCTTCTTTCTAGTCTTTTTCTACCATATTTAGAGAATTCCTTGTACCGTAGTACTAGTCAGTCACAGTATGTATATTGGTGAAGAAGACTATTTGACTTTAT